AAGCGAATTTCCTAGTTAAATTATGTAATGCTGAGACTAAAAAAAAAAAAAATTGCCTAGTTAAAATGTATGATCCCTTTTTAAATGGGATGTATCGAGGAAGAATGAATAAATTTTTTTCATTTTCAAAAACAAAGGAAACTTTGCAAAAAAGGTGGACAAAAACACCGGAACTAAATAAAATTCATGATATCCTTCTTCCCTATCCTAATTCTCCAGAATATGAACAGAAAATAGAAAGATCAGAAAAAAAACAAGTAAAAATGGATTCAATCAATAGGTTAAAGTTTTTATTGAACGCAATTCTAACTAACGCCAAGCACGAAAAAAAATCTATTGGAATAAACGAAATAGGTAAAAAACCCCCTAGATGGCCATACAAATTAATCAACGAGTTGGAACAAGTTTTTAAAAAACGACAAAAAGAACAAGGCATAATACAAGGGCTGGAGCACCAGCTTCGAACAAGAAGATTTCACGGTGTAGCTTTTTTAACCCGTTCCGAACGAAGTTTTAAGAACTCTCAGTTCAAGAATTATAATCTTTATAGAAAATTTAATAGAGATTCGGGTTTTATATCTTATTTTGAGATACCAGATTTTCGTCGATCTCTAATAAAAGGATCTCCGCGTATGCAAAGGCGTAAAATTGTTATTTGGGGACCGTCTGAAGTAAATCCCCATTCCCCGCTTTTTTTTGAAAAAATGGAAGATTTTCCTTTTCCTATATCCGACCTAATAAAATCTTTTGTTAAGATTAGAGATCGGTTCGTTAAAAAGTCAGAATTGGGAATAAAAGTAAAAAAAAAAAAAAAAGACCAGGAAAGCGCAATAGAAATCTGGCAGAAGATTCCACACGCACAAAAAACTAGAAGTATTCTGTTACTAGGTCAATCAATTTTTAGAAGATATATTAAATTACCCTTATTGATAATAGCTAAGAATATTGGCCGTATTTTATTATGGCAATCTCCGGAATGGTATGAGGATTTCCAAGATTGGAATAGAGAAGTTTATATAAAGTGCACCTATAGTGGTCTTCGATTCTCCAAAAAACTTCCGAAAAATTGGTTAAGAGACGGTTTTCAGATCAAAATCCTATATCCTTTTCATTTGAAACCTTCGCATAACTCTAAGCTACGACTATCTGATAGAGATCAAAATCAACCAGATGATTTTGATTCTTGTTTTTTAACAGTTTTTGGGATGGAAGCAGAATATCCTTTGGGTCCTCCTCGAAAAACGCCTTCCTTTTTTGAACCCATTTTAAAAGATATAGACTATAAAGTTGAAATCAGCAAATTTCATTTTAGGGTTCGAAGAGTTTTAAAAAAAATAAAAAAGAAACAAACAAAAACATTATTATTTGGAAAACAAATAATAAAAGAACTTTTAAACGGAAAGAAAATTCCATTATTTATACCGAAAGAATTTATACCGAGAGAAATATATGAATCAAGCGAAACTCAAACAGAAAAGAATTCAGTAATAAGCAATCAGATAATTCATGAATCACTTAGTCAAAATCGATCTACAGGTTGGACAAATTATTCGCAGGCAGAAGAAGAAATTAAACATAGAATTGATAAAAAAAACACAATCATAAATCAAATAGAAATAAAGAAAATAAAGAATAAAAATAATAAAGAATCACTTCCAAAATTTTGGAAAATATTAAAAAGAAAAAATCTTAAATTAATGGTTCAATTTTTCATTGAAAAAATATACATAGATCTCTTTCTATATATCATTAATATGCGTAGAATCGTGCTACAACTTTTTCTAGGATCAACAAAAAAAATTATTGAGAAATACATTGACAATAATGAAATAAAAAAAGAAAGGATTAATAAAGAAAGGATTACTTTTGATAATCTTAGAAATAGTAAGCGAAAGTCACATATTTTTTTTAATTTATCTTCCTTGTCGCAAAAATATGTATTTTTAAAATTATCACAAACGGAAGTTATTAATTTCAATAAGTTAAGAGCTATTCTTCAATATAATGGACCGTCTTTTTTTCTTAAGAATGAAATAAAGGATTTTTTTGGAAGACAGGGAGTATTTGATTCCGAAGTAAGACATAAGAAACTTCCAATTTATGGAAGGAATCCATGGAAAACCTGGTTAAAGGGTCATTATCAATACGATTTATCTCGGATTACATGGTCTAGGTTAGACCCACAAAAATGGCGAAATGGACTAAATCAAGGCCATACATCTCAAAAAAAGGATTTAAAAAAATGGTATTCCTATGAAAAAGACCCATTATTTGATTACAAAAAAAAGCAAAATTTGAAAGTATATTTATTACCAAATAAAGAGGAGAATTTTCAAAAAAACTATAGATATGATCTTTTATCATATAAATATATTCATTCTGAAACTAAGAAGAAGCCCTCTATTTATAGATCATTATTAGAAACAAATAAGAAGCAAGAAAATTCCACCAGAAATAAAGAAAAACTTTTTAACATACTTAAGAATCTTCCTATCAAGAATTATCTAGGAAAAAGTCCTATTATATATATGGAAAAAAATAAAGATAGAAAATTTTTGCGTTGTAAATTTAATACAAATATTCAGGTTGAACTTAATAAGAAACAAATAAGGGATAAAATTCATAATAATGGTCTTTTTTATCTTCCAATTAATTCAAATTTTGAAATCAATTACAAAAAGGTCTTTTTTGGTTGGATGGGAATGTCTTTTGATTGGATGGGCATGAATGAAAAATTATTAATCTTAAATCGCCTCATATGGAATCCGAAAGTTTTTTTCTTTCCAGAGTTTGTGGCACTCTATGATAAATATAAAGAGAAACCTTGGTTTATCCCAAGTAACTTACTTTTTTTTAATTTGAATATCAAGGGAAAGCAAGAGGAGGATGAGGGTTTTTTAAATTTTAGCCCAGTAAATTCAAAACAATATTTAAAATTAAAGAATCAAAAAAATAGTGAAGAATATTTTTTAGAATCTATTGAAAAACTAAAAATATTCCTTAAAGTAGATTTTCCTTTGCAATTAAGATGGACTGGACGTTTGAATCAATTGAATCAAAAAATGATGAATAATATCCAGATATATGGTCTCCTGGTTAGCCTCATAAATGTAAGAAAAATTACTATATCATATATTCAAAGGAAAGAAATGAATCTGGATATAATGAGGAGGCGTTTAAATCTTACACAATTAATGAAAAAGGGAATATTAATTATGGAATCTACCCGTCTCTCTGTAAAAAATGACGGAAAGTTTTTTATGTATCAAATCATAGGTATTTCATTGGTTCATAAAAGTAAGTACCAAAGTAACCAAATTGCTAACAATAATCTGGATAAATCCATTTCAAGACATAAAAGAAAAACTCTAAATAAAGACAAAAAGAATTATGATTTGCTTGTTCCTGAAAAAATTTTATCGTCTAGACGTCGTAGAGAGTTAAGAATTCTAATTTCTTTCAATTTGCATTTAAAGAATCAGAATGTTGTACATAGAAATAAATTCTTTTGCAAGGAGAACAAGATAAAAAACTGGAGTCAATTTTTGGATGAAAGTAAAAATATTGACAGAAAAAAAAATGAATTAATTAAATTAAAGTTCTTTTTTTGGCCTAATTATCGATTAGAAGATTTAGCTTGTATGAATCGCTATTGGTTTGATACCAATAATGGGAGCCGCTTGAGTATGTTAAGGATATCTATGTATCCCTGATTTCCATTTTTGATTTTAATATTATGTTGTTTTATCAATCATATTTGTCATTTTTTCTTCTGTCCGTGATCTGTAAACATGTTATATGCAAGCAACCAGATGCGCATATGCGCAGCCTGGCATCCCAATCTAGGATATTGCAATAATAAGGAAATCGCGAGCTATAAACTATAAATAAATCAACAAAATCCTCGCACTAAACTATTTGGTATCGTTTTTTTGTATCACTATCCAGACGAATTCCAAAATCGGGTTGATTAATGTTAATTGATAAAAACAGGAATCTATAAAGAAATTATGATTATTGTGTATACTACAGTAAAATTTATGACATTATTATTACTGATCAATAAAATAAATATCTGAAAAAAGGGGAGAGTTAAATTCTTTTATGGTAAAAAATTCATTTATTTCAATTATTTTGCAAGAACAAGAAGAAAACAAAGAAAACAGAGGATCTGTTGAATTTCAAGTAGTAAGTTTCACCAACAAGATACGGAGACTTACTTCACATTTGGAATTGCACAAAAAAGACTATTTATCTCAGAGAGGTCTGCGGAAAATTCTGGGAAAACGTCAACGGCTGCTGGCTTATTTGTCAAAAAAAAATAGAGCACGTTATAAAGAATTAATAGGGCAGTTGGATATTCGAGAGAGAAAAACTCGTTAATTTGAAGAGTTAGTTTGAATTATTCGGTTAAAGTTTGATGAACTTCTTTTCGCTTTCAGCAATTCATGGAAGAACGAATCAGGAAAAACCTATGACTGTACCAGCTACAAGAAAAGACCTCATGATAGTAAATATGGGACCTCACCACCCATCAATGCATGGTGTTCTTCGACTCATTGTTACTCTAGATGGTGAAGATGTTATTGACTGTGAACCAATATTGGGTTATTTACACAGAGGTATGGAAAAAATTGCGGAAAATCGAACAATTATACAATATTTGCCTTATGTAACACGGTGGGATTATTTAGCTACTATGTTCACAGAAGCAATAACGGTAAATGCACCAGAGCAATTAGGCAATATTCAAGTCCCTAAAAGGGCCAGTTATATCAGAATCATTATGCTGGAGTTAAGTCGTATAGCTTCGCATTTGTTATGGCTTGGCCCTTTTATGGCAGATATTGGGGCACAGACTCCTTTCTTCTATATTTTTCGAGAAAGAGAATTGATATATGACCTATTCGAAGCTGCCACTGGTATGCGAATGATGCACAATTTTTTTCGTATTGGCGGAGTCGCTGCTGATTTACCTCATGGCTGGATAGATAAATGTT